TAGGAACTAGCCAATCCATGGGTATACCATGAGGTTACAAAAGTTGTACCTGTGAACCAGCCTCCTAAAGCGAAATATGCACAAGGAAAAAGCAATAGACCGGACCAACCTACAAAAACGAAACGGTCCCTACGTAACCAGTCATCCATAATATCAAATAAATCACTTTCATCTTTGGTAAATTTACCAAGGGCTATAGTCATAGCAATCCTCCTATTCAACTACTTCAACCATTTCCGAGCACCTCATAGTATTTTCAGGGCCCTACAAGCTTCTATCATTTATGTATGATTTGATTTCTCGTACATTGTCCCTTCTAATTTAGAATGGGTTTCGAAGATTAAAAAAAAAATTCTTTATCCGTTAATAATTCGATTTAGATAAAATCATGAACCAAATGCAGTAAACGACTACAATATTCATTTTAATTAATTTTATTTCTTATTTTTTATCTTTATTCTTTCATTTTATTTATTTTTTTCTTTATTAGATTTTCCTTTATTATTCTATTTCTTTTGCCTTCAGATGAATAGAATATGAACTAAAACCCCAGAATATGTCTTTTCACAGGTCAAAGCAAGAAAGACACTTCAAATATTTTATTCTATTTACTTTTTATCTGTCAGAAAAGAAAAAGGAGATTTCCTCTTATTTAATTCAATGCAATATTAAATAATAATAGGAAACTTTCCATGAAATTTTTTTTTAGTTATTCTGCATTATATTGTCTTGGTGTAATAAAAATATTGTGTATGCATCGATATGGAAAGACTTGGTCCATGAAACCATTATCTGATAGATATATAAATTTGATTATCTATTTATACATAAAAGATAAATCTTATATACGTATAAAACTATCAATATAAAATTGATCTTTTGGTCTGGAATTAAAGAAAGATATTTTAAATCTTTCTTATATGTCTTATGTTGTCACTTCAAAAAAACTTTTCTGCGGAAGAAGGGAATAGTGATGGAAGAAGGGAATAGTGATTTATTCCTATTTATTCCTATAGAATAACTAGGGACAAAAACAAGAAAATTGAATCAGAAATATCGACAAATTTTTTCAGAGTCTAATAAAAAAAATATGAAAATTAAAGAAAAAGCGGATAGCGGATCTACTGTTCCAATTTCATTATATCGAATTTGAATATTCATAATAGTAAATAGAGTTATGATTCAATGGGTTAGGTCCACTTACTTTTTCTTTTGTTGATTTCTAATCTAAACTTTACGGTTAATTTCATTTTCGCAATTTAAGAACCAGCTTATCTCAGTATAATATAATCTCAGTATAATATAATAAACAAATCTTCAACTTTATAACTATAATTCTTATACTAAAATTCATTCTAAAATTATATAATAATATAGAAATTTTAGAATGAATTATTAGAGTTTTTTGTTTATTTTTCTTTTTATTACAAATATCAACAACATCTCTATTGTCCTTTCAAATCAAATAAAAATACTACCGCTGGAGTTTTTTTGAAAAAAAAAGGCCAAAGCCCTTTATCGGATTTGAACCGATGACTTACGCCTTACCATGGCGTTACTCTACCACTGAGTTAAAAGGGCCCATTTGATCCAATTCAGGAATGAGCCACTATGCGGACAACATATATCTAGGGAACTAGATTATAAATCAAATCTATGTAAAATAAATATATTTATTATTAATTAAATTCAAATTAATAAGTATATATATATTATTAATATAGTCGGCGATAGAGATATGCCCATCCCCCTTACTTACCAATGAGGTAATCAATGAATGAAAGGAAAGCGGAAGAAGTGGGGTTTAACCCTCCTTTACGGCTTGCTGGGAAATCAATCATTCCATTCCTTGAAAGGAAAGAATCTTTCGTATTATTTCTATTCTTCTATTCTATTTCTTCGATTTCTATTATTTTATCTATTTTATTATTTTTTTTTTATTATATTTTATTATATTTATATATTATTTTATATATTATTTTAAATATTTAAAAATATTTTTTAAATTAAAATAAAAACAAAATAATTAGTAAAAAAAAAAATAATTAATAAAAAAAAAAAAATAATAAAAATTCCAATTGATATTAGAATGAATAATTCATGGATATAAATGACGAATCAAAAATAATCATGAAAGACGGAAAGATCTTTCAAATCTAATTAGACTATTTCGTTATATTGACAATTTCAAAAAACTGTTCATACTATGAGCATAATATGCTGACGGTCGGGCAACTGTGCCCCCATCGTCTAGTGGTTCAGGACATCTCTCTTTCAAGGAGGCAGCGGGGATTCGACTTCCCCTGGGGGTAGGGTATTACGAAAGGAAGTTGATCATGGATTTTGAATATAAAATATATTAAGTTAATATAAATAAAATATATTAAAATAGATTAAAATATATTAAGTTAATATAATAAGTCTGGAGTTGATTCTTCCTGGGTCGATGCCCGAGCGGTTAATGGGGACGGACTGTAAATTCGTTGGCAATATGTCTACGCTGGTTCAAATCCAGCTCGGCCCAATAATTCACTGATCCACCACGAAATGGTATAACCCCTTTGTTCTCTTGAAATGCTTGATACGTACAAAAGCGGACAAAAGTCAAAATTTCTGATATATTTTTACCTGTTATTTATTATTTATTTGATTTGCTCTTTTTTTTTTTTCCACAAATTCGGATCTTGCTCTTGATCCAGATTCATATCAGGATTTGTAAGTATAAAGTCTAAGAAAAAGAGAAATGTAAAGAAAAAAAGACTCTTTTTTCATTGAAAGATTGATTATCAATCGATTTGGATTTGACATAATGAAAAAATGAGTAGTAATCCGTGTCGTTATCGCTAAAGTTTATATCCATGTGTTTAGCAATAGAAAACTCACGTCTCTGTTACAACGTGGCAATTCCAATCTAAAATCTAACTAGAAAGGGTTTGAATGAAATCATAAGAATATGTATGCTCTATACTTTATTTCATTTCTCTGGGATTGTAGTTCAATTGGTCAGAGCACCGCCCTGTCAAGGCGGAAGCTGCGGGTTCGAGCCCCGTCAGTCCCGACAGATCCAAATTCAATAATTTACTAAAATATATATATATATCAAATTCTCTCTCCATTTTCTGTCAAACGAGGACAAATAGTATAATTTCATTTCAAAAGGGAACCTTATTTCCATTTCTTTCTTTTTCTTTTTTCTTATTTTTTATTATTTCTATTCTTATTTCTATTTCTTTTTTTCTATTTATTTTCATATTTATTTTCGTTTTTCAGTTCTCATCAAAGCAAATAGAAATATGGGAATTTTCAGTTCTTCAACTAGTACCGATTGATAAAGACATATATGGATTAGTGCAATCATAGATAACATTATATTCAGGATTCCAAGAGATACCATACTGAGTTTGACTTTTTTGATTTCTACCGATTCGTGTAATGAAATCGAATCGAGTACCATATCTTTCGTGGCAGTCCATACACAAATCGAATTTGTATTTATACGATACAAATAAAATGGAATTTGGTAGAATATTCGATCTTTTTTATACTGTACTTGCCCTTGTCTTTATCACACTTTTTTTTTGTTTTACTTACAATAAGATTAGATCATTAACAAAGAGTTTAGAACTTAATTCCCCTTTCTCCATTTTGCTTCTATTGTTTCTTTGTTTGGGTTTGTTTATAACGAGTCTAAGTCTCAAAATAAAAAAACACGGTTAGATGAGACTTCGACAAATGGATTGTACTAAGGAAGGCGAGAATTTTATAGAAAAAAAAGAATGGAAAAGAATGAAAAATAAAGTAAAAAAAAAATTCTCGATTATACCAGGAATCCATTTTTGGATTCGGTATGGATAAACGATCTTTCTATGTTATACTATTCAATTCTCAACGATAAATCGATTTGATAGCTCCGATATTGTTATTCATGATATTGATTCGATTCGATATCATCGAGATGGAATTCATATCATTGAATTTAGAGGCGAAAGATTTATCATCTCTATGGGATTAAATCCCGAGTTATTGCAAAGTAAAGAAAAACGAAAGAGTGAGACTATGGAAGTAAATATTCTCGCATTTATTGCTACTGCGCTGTTCATTCTTGTTCCTACTGCCTTTTTACTTATAATATACGTAAAAACTGTCAGTCAAAGTGATTAATTTGAATGAAACTTGACTTCTTAGTTCTTATTAATATCGGCGATTAGAAAATGAAAAGGATTCCAATTTCGCCGTTTTAGATGAAATGAGCGGACTAGAATCAGCAGTATTCTATAAGATCAGATAGTATGGTAGAAAGAAAACTTTTCTTTCTACCATACTATCTATTTTTGTTATTCTAGTGTATACAGTTGTACTATATACAAATATATACTTAAATAAAAATATACTTAATGTAGATCAATCTAGAATATCATCTTTATATCCATATTCATATATCTAGAAATCAATTATCTCTATGTAATGTACATAAAGCCCCAATTCTATTTCTTTTTTCTTCATTTGTGTTGATTCCAATTAATCTGAAATAGTCGAAAAACAACTCTTACTCTTACAATTCGAATTCCTAGATTTCTGATTATTTTCAATAGAAATTACGGAATCGCATTTAACGAAAGAATAAAATAAATGAAAAGGAAAAAAAAGAGTCTGGGCATATAAACATATAAATAAAAGAACATATATATTAAAAAAAGAAAATCAAGAAAACTTTTTTTACCATTTTGAAGAAGAAGGCAGAAGTAATTGATTGAGCAGTTAACAGATCATCCAAGGAAAAGAATTCTATAAAAACCTTTTCCGGTGTCGAGGAAAAAGATTAGTAAAGTAAACCTCACAGATTTTTTAATCTTTTAAAGATTTGAATCATGATATGAAATGAGTCAAGTCAATAAAATATAGCATAAATCCAATTTCTAAAATCAAATTTAAAATAATAAAACAAATACTAAACTAAGCACTAAGTGCGCAATATGTGACTTGTCGAAGAAGATAAGATATCTTAGATTAAAAGGGTATTATTCATATATTATTAATATATTATTCATAGAATACATTACTCCACCCGAATATAATCGAATATAATGAAGATTCTTTTAATTCAATTGAATTTGAATTCAATTTCAATAGTTAAATTAAAAAAGTCTTTGCAGAACGATCTCTAAAAGAATCGGTACAGTTTGATTTCTGAACTCAATTAATAGTATCCTTAGAGTCCACTTCTTCCCCATACTACTAGTGAAAGAGAAAATGTAAAGACTACCATTAAAGCAGCCCAAGCGAGACTTACTATATCCATGTGAATTATGTCTCCTATCTATATGAATATGAAATAAATTTTCCATTATTCTTCACTAATACTAATAATAATAGAATCGCCGGCACAGAGTCAAAAAAGGGATTTGATTTTGCCCAATACCATTGATGAAAGAATTCAAGAAATAGAATTAATTAGAAGAAATTCTTCTATATTGCAAGAAATTCTTATAGGATTGCTAGTAGAATTAGAAAAGATTAAACACAAGGACAAAGAAAAACAAAATAAAGGCAAAACCCTGGGAAGTTGGAAGTGTTAATAAAATCTTACTAAGATAGAAGATTAATAAGACTAAGATATAAGATTAATAAGACCTAGTCTTTATTTTGTTGTTCTTCATTAAGTAAAAAATCGAAAAGTCTAGAATCAAAATGGATCGTTATCTATTACATACTCCTATTTCGTTTTTTTTTACATAGCCCTTTCTATTTGATCTAATCCTTAACGTTTCTCGATTTTCTCTGGAAAACAATTTGAAGACAACCTACTCCATTCTTGACTAGGAATTACCTAAACCAAAAAGAAAGAATTTCTTTTTGTACGTTATATAAAAATAGAAAAGTCAAAATGTATGTAAAAAAATAGAATAGATATGTATAAGTAAAATCCAATTATCTATTCAATCGATATTAGATTGATTAAATTCCTAAGTACTCAAGAATTTTTATGAATTTGTATACAAAGTATCTTCCGCGCTTTCCACAACTACTAATTCGATTTTCTATCCCGCCATTCAATCAAGAAACAGTCCCTATACATTAGTAGTAAGTATTGGGCGGACTATTATATCAAGATTTACGGATTTCCTTTCATTACTATAAACTTTCCTTGACTCCTAAAGAATTTACAGTACTCTAGAAAACAGAACCCTCAGATGTTTAGAATCAAGGGAGTATCAAGAGTCCTTTTCCTCCGACTTCTTCTGTTGTGGACAAATTTGACAAATTATATCAACAAAACATAAGATAATAGGTATTTTGCGTCTTTTGTTAATCAGGCGACACCCGGATTTGAACCGGGGAAAAAGGATTTGCAGTCCCCCGCCTTACCGCTCGGCCATGTCGCCAAAGTGCTAAAAAAAAGAGACGAAAATATTCCCTTTCCCTTTTTACTTGCATCTTGAAACATCTTTAAATCCCATTTTTTTAATCTTAATCCCTTTAAATGAATTTAAATGAAAAATGAATTTAAATGAAATAGAAATAAAAGAAATCCTTCCTTGTTTTTGATTTGGATTGGATCTATCTTTTCGATTAATTTTTATAGTATCTTAAAACATATACTATCTAAACTTAAACCATAAAATATGGAAATGCCTTCCCCGAAATAAAAAACCAAATGTCAATTTTCATTCACAAAAGGAGACAAATTGGAACCATTAACTATTGAATGTGAATTCATAAACAATTCTTGGATTTGAATCTCCAATTGTATTTCTCTAATGCTAGGGATAGCAGAAAATTGAAATTGATATGTAAGTAAGGAATCAGTATTGATTCTTTTCAATAAAAAAAATCCTTCTCAATTTCAATTATAACAACAATTAGGAATATATGTAAACCCCAGACTGTAAATTCTTACACAGATAACTAATCGAATATCTGATCTGTCCATAATTCTGAGAGAAAATAGAACTTTTGATAGGGCATGACATGTGATGTCCAGAATAGATAGAACTGCAATATAAAAAGAGAGACACATATAGATAGCTATATATATCCGTATAGGGTTAAAAAAGGCCTTCTTTATCCTATGTTCTTATTATGCGCTTAAATCGTATTATGTGAACTCTACTACCAAAAATAGATAAAAATCTATCTCTTCTATGCAAACTATTTTGCTTTGAGCTTAACAATTCAAGTCACAAAAAAAACTACATGCTAAAAAAATCAACTTTCTATTGATTATATTGATTGTTTCTGATGATTAGGTCTTTACTTTAGCTCATCGAACAGATCAAATCCCGAATCTAGTTATTTTACCGGTATCTGTTATCCAATCGTATTGGAATATTAATATCATAATAATAGTCGAAATGGAATCCCTTTTTGGTTTGCTATTCTATACGAAACTCCATAAGTCTAACTCAGTTAAGTAAAATTGCTCAATTTCGAATTTCGTTCCAATTGGATCTGTCGCTCATATGTATTTCATATATTCCATATACACATATATGGAGTTAG